TCTGGATGGAACTGATCCGTATGTAACTGATCCGGATGAAACTAATCCGGATGTAACGGATCCGGATGAAACTGATCCGGATGGAACTGATCCGCATGGAACTCAAAAATACAGGCATTTGTGGGTTCAATGCGAAAATTGTTATGGATTAAATTATAAGAAATTTTTTAAATCAAAAATGAATCTTTGTGAACAATGTGGATTTCATTTGAAAATGAGTAGTTCAGATAGAATCGAACTTTCGATCGATCCGGGTACTTGGGAGCCTATGGATGAAGACATGGTCTCTCTGGATCCCATTGAATTTGATTCGGAGGAGGAGCCTTATACAAATCGTATCGACTCTTATCAAAGAAAGACAGGATTAACCGAGGCTGTTCAAACAGGCATAGGGCAACTAAACGGTATTAACGTAGCAATTGGGGTTATGGATTTTCAGTTTATGGGGGGTAGTATGGGATCCGTAGTTGGGGAGAAAATTACCCGTTTGATTGAATACGCTACTAAAGAATTTCTACCTCTTATTATAGTGTGTGCTTCCGGAGGGGCACGCATGCAAGAAGGAAGTTTGAGCTTGATGCAAATGGCTAAAATATCTTCTGCTTTATATGATTATCAATCAAATCAAAAGTTATTCTATGTACCAATCCTTACATCTCCTACTACTGGTGGGGTGACAGCTAGTTTTGGTATGTTGGGGGATATCATTATTGCCGAACCCAATGCCTATATTGCCTTTGCGGGTAAAAGAGTAATTGAACAAACATTGAATAAAACAGTACCCGAAGGTTCACAAGAGGCTGAGTATTTATTCGAGAAGGGCTTATTCGATCTAATTGTACCACGTAATCTTTTAAAAAGCGTTCTGAGTGAGTTATTTCAACTCCACAATTTCTTTCCTTTGAATCAAAATTAGAACATTAAGTTCAATTAATTTGAGCAAACAAGTAATTAGTTTATCGGAATCCAAGTCAAAATTAGACGAATGGGGTTTTCTTTGTTGACATAAGATCTAATTGTATAAAGCCCCTTTTTCTATATTCCTGCTTATTCATCAAGAAGCCCCTATCAACAAGATAAAAGATGAAATTCTTCTTTTCGTGAAATTAGTCAAATAAAAAAAAAATCTCCTCTTCTCGTCATATATAATTAACATCTAGAAAATATAGAATTTTTTATCTTTCTATATCTTATGAGAATCCTATTTTGACTAAGAATCCATGCTGGATGGGATTCTAACAAACCCTTCAATATAATTAATATAATTCATTTTTAAGAAACTTTTTGCTTAGTAAATGAAATTCGAAGACAAGAGCAAAAAATGAAGAAAAGAATAATAATAATATCTCATCCATATCCTTTCAAATCTTTCATGTAGAAAGATAAAAAACTACATTATATACTCACTTAGATAGATACTTAGATCTATACTTAATAGATATGAAAATAATTCCAATTTCTAATTCGAAAATTATAATAAGATATCTTTATATATAATAAGATATCTTTATATTATAAATAATAAATATAAAATAGAAATAATAATAACAGGTACAAATAGTAAATCGAGGTACCCATTCTATGACAACTCTTAACTTTCCCTCTGTTTTGGTGCCTTTAGTAGGCTTAGTATTTCCGGCAATCGCAATGGCTTCTTTATTTCTTCATGTTCAAAAAAGAAGGATTGTTTAGAGCCGATGGGACAAAATCTCATCTATTCTTTTTTTTTTTTTTTTTTTTTTAACTGACGCTTGTATCATAACACAGATATCCATTTAGCGAAATATGGTATAAGCGGCTTCCGCCGAAAAACTCTTATGTCTGCAGAAAATGCTAATAGGGGTAAATGGATTCTAGCTATTTTCAAATAGGCCCGAATCGCCGGATGCCTGAACTGTAAAGTTGGTCTATCTATATGGATGTGGCTATCTTTAGTGAGATCATACGAAGGGTATGTTATTAGTTTAGATCTAACCAATTTAATGAATTACTCCTAAAGGTTCACATCAAACTAGTGCTAGTTGATGCGAGTTACTTCGGAAACAAAAGGACTAAAGTCAAATTCATTTGGGGTATTCTCTCAATTCCAAAAAAAAGCAACCGGATCAAGTATGAGTTGTCGATCAGAACATATATGGATAGAACCTATAACGGGGGCTCGAAAAACAAGTAATTTCTGCTGGGCTGTTATCCTTTTTTTAGGCTCATTAGGGTTCTTGTTGGTTGGAACCTCCAGTTATCTTGGTAGAAATTTTATATCTTTATTTCCGTCTCAGCAAATCGTTTTTTTTCCACAAGGAATTGTGATGTCTTTCTATGGGATCGCGGGTCTTTTTATTAGCTCCTATTTGTGGTGCACAATTTCGTGGAATGTAGGTAGTGGCTATGATCGATTTGATAGAAACGACGGAATAGTGTGTATCTTTCGTTGGGGATTTCCTGGAAAAAATCGTCGGATCTTCCTCCAATTTCTTATAAAAGATATTCAGTCCGTCAGAAT